CAGTGGCCCAAGGAAACAAAAGAATCGGTTACACTTTTCATATACTCTCCTCTTATAGATAGGACTAACAAAGAACAGAGTTCTTTTTGGATCACTTCGCCCTCCCCTTTTTGATTGATTTCCTTTTTTTTATGTTATGGGATTTTTTATTGGGAATAGATTAATTTATTTGATTTAATTTATTTAATTATTTGATTTTTTTATTCTAATTAAAGTTTCCAGTTTCCAAGAAGATACTTTATTGGGTTGGGGTCGGTCCTGGGTATTATGCCAATTACAAAATACCTCGTTTGTTGCGTTGCAACACATCCTAAAAAAAAAAAGGTTTCCATTATACTAAGAACTCAAAACGGGAAGGAAGAAAGCGAGAGGATCCGCTAATTACTAATCCTAAAATCCGTCCTTCCCGGGGGTATTCTCTCAACGAATAAGTAATTGTTAGAGTGAAATGTTGATATAATTTGAAAAAAAAATGGCGAGTCTAAGTCAAAAAAAGTACATTATGTACTTTTCTTCTAGAATTAAACAAATGGATTCGCAAATAAAAGTGCTAATGCCACGACCAGTCCATAAATTGTTAAAGCTTCCATAAAAGCCAAACTTAGCAATAAAGTACCTCGTATTTTACCCTCTGCTTCTGGCTGTCTCGCAATACCTTCTACAGCTTGACCTGCAGCAGTACCTTGACCAACCCCAGGTCCAATAGAAGCAAGCCCTACGGCCAATCCAGCAGCAATAACGGAAGCGGCAGAAATCAGTGGATTCATGGTAAGCTCCTCACAAAAAAAAAAAGAAATGGTTAATGATACAATCAACCAATTAATCATCAGAAATACAGAAATACTTCGAAATCTCGTTTTTAGTTCTTATACATGATGGAATTTTTGTAAATCTAGATGCATATGATTCTAATCATTGCATTTCTTTATTCTAAACTTATTTTTCATTCAATTCTTCATTCTTTATTCTTCTAAATCCTTGAGTTCAGAGTTCATCTGTTTATTTGTTCAATCCCCAATCACAGACAAAGCAGAAGGACTTTCTATTGGAATCCCATCTAAGTGCAGTGAGCTGTGAAATGAAATAGAAATATTATATATAAGATAAAAGAGCCTCACTATAACTAGTGAATTTCTAATATCACATATACATTTGTTTCTTCCATAACGTAAACCGCCTATTGAATATGATTCTAGAATTTATTTTTGAATCATATGGGGGGCTGGACAGACTTATAACTATTTATTACATATGTCCAGTTTCATTTTCCTAAGCTAAACTAGCTTTTTATTTAGTCTTACATCTTAAAAAGATAACAATTCTTATTCAAATTTAAAATTGTTGTAATTATAATATTGTAATTAACTAAACAAATATAAATAACAAAACAAATAAAATATAAATACAATATAAATTTATTTTATAAATTGGAGAAGTCTATAATATAAATATAAATTAGCCAAAATCTTAGGAAAAGATCTAGATCTTTTTCCTAAGATTTTATTACAATTAAATAATATCGTACATTTTTCCCGCTACGACTCTATACCATATATAAAAGTTTTATCTATTCTAATTTCTCGCCAAGTCGATTATATTAAATTGAACTCCACATGAATTGAGATAAGGTTGAAAAAAAAAAGAAAAAAACAATTTTAAAAGCTAGTCAATGATGACCCTCCATGGATTCACCTATATAAGCCGCGGCTAAAGTTGCAAAAATAAGAGCTTGAATACCGCTTGTGAATAATCCAAGGAACATGACGGGTATAGGAACTACTGAAGGTACTAAAGAAACAAGAACAACAACTACTAATTCATCAGCCAATATATTTCCGAAAAGTCGAAAACTAAGCGATAAAGGTTTTGTGAAATCTTCTAGGATGTTAATTGGTAAAAGTATTGGAGTTGGTTGAATGTATTTCCCAAAATAACTCAAACCTTTTTTAGTAAGACCCGCATAAAAATATGCCACTGACGTGGGTAAAGCTAAAGCAACAGTAGTGTTTATATCATTCGTGGGCGCAGCTAACTCCCCATGAGGTAACTGTATGATTTTCCGAGGTAAAAGAGCACCTGACCAGTTAGAAACAAAAATAAATAAGAACATAGTTCCAATAAAAGGAACCCAAGGACCATATTCTTCTCCAATCTGAGTTTTACTCAAGTCCCGAATGAATTCAAGGATATATTCGAAGAAATTCTGACCGTCGGCCGGAATGGTTTGTGGATTCCGAACAGCTATGGTAACTGAACCTAATAAGATAGCAATTACGACCCAAGAAGTGATAAGTACTTGGGCATGGACTTGTAAACCTCCTATTTGCCAATATAAATGTTGGCCCACTTCTACACCCGATATATCATATAGCCCTTTAAATGTGTTAATGGAACATGGTATAACATTCATATTGTCCTCTGACATAAATTGAACTTAAAAAAAATTATTTTGATTCACCCATCTCTTTCTTAACTGACCCACTTTAATCATTAATCGTATATTTAGGATACTAAGTAATCACATAATATCCCCAATCCGAGTACTTTTTTTTATTTTTTTTTTAATCCAGGAATAGCAATCGATCCAATAAAAAAATCTATGAAGTTTCCCGAAGTAATTGACTTATCTATCTTATTATTATTAATCATAATCAATGATTTCTTATATAACTAGAACGACCTTCACAAATTGCGGATACTAATTTGTTAAGAATCAATCGGATTGATGCGATAGCATCATCGTTGGCTGGAATCGAAATATCCGCGAGATCTGGGTCACAATTTGTATCGATTAAACAAATCGTTGGAATCCCCAAAATGACACATTCTCGAAGAGCCGTACATTCTTCTTGCTGATCAACGATAATTACAATATCGGGTAACCCTGTCATATATTTGATCCCACCCAGATATGTTTGCAAGGTGGATAATTGTCTCTTCAACATTGCTGCATCCCTTTTGGGGAGACGGTTGAGTTTCCCCATCCTTTGTTCGGCTCTTAAATCCCTGAACTTTTGAAGTCTCGTTTCCGTAGTGGACCAATTCGTTAACATACCACCAAGCCATTTTTTATTAACATAATGGCACCGAGCCTTTATTGCAGCGGATGCTACTGAATCAGCTGCTTTATTTTTTGTACCAACGATTAAAAAGTATTTTCCTCTACTTGCTGCATCAAAAACTAAATCGCAGGCCTCTGATAAAAAACGCGCAGTTCTTGTAAGATTTGTAATATGAATACCTTTACGTTTTGCGGAGATGAAAGGTGCCATTCTAGGATTCCATTTCCTAGTACCATGACCAAAATGAACTCCTGCTTCCATCATTTCTTCCAAATTAATGTTCCAATATCTTCTTGCCATTTTTCCCCATACTTGCTCGTTGTTTTTTTTAAAAAACAACGAGACGAGGTATCTGAAATAAATAATTGTTCCGATGGAACTTTCTACCGAGGATTGACCGTTGATACACGATCCAAACCATTAATTCCTTTGAATTCATTATGATCTTTATTATCAATCAAATAAGAAAATTGGACCAGATAATTAAATTATAATATAAAAAAAGAGTCTCCTTTTAGGAATCATTAAATCGTGTCAATGATTGTTCTGATGTCTCATAGAAATTGTTTGGGACGCAAGAACTCAAAAATTCTCTATGGTGAAATAAGATATCTCTCATCTTTCCTTCAAACAAATTCTTCTTTTTGATTTCCAAATGAATGTTTTTGTGTTGCTTTGAATGATGTACTAATTTTTTGAATCCGGTACCAACAGGTATAATTCCCCCTAGAACAACATTTTCTTTCAAGCCTTTCAACCAATCAATACGACCTCGTAGAGCAGCTTTTGCTAAAACTCGAGCAGTTTCTTGAAAACTAGCTTCGGATATGAAACTTTGAGTATTAAGAGATGCCCTCGTTATTCCCAATAAGATTGCTCGATAACAGATCGCTTCATCCAAAACACGCCCTGCTCGTTCCGCTCGCAACAATCCGATTAGCTCTCCGGGTGAAAAAACATTAGACATTCCATCTTCTGAAACCAACACTTTTGATGTTACTTGACGGACAATAATCTCTATATGTCTATTATGGATCTGTACCCCCTGAGATCGATAAACCTTTTGGATCTTATTAACCAAAGAGATACGGCTTTGGGCGATGGTTAGTTCCGTGCTAATCAAGAATCCCCAAGGGATTCCAAGAATTCTTGATATACGTTCATTCCAACCTTTAACCCTCTTTTCGAGATTTATCGATATTGAATCAATCGAACGCACTTCTAACACTTGTTCCACTTTTGGAAGACCTTGCGTTATGTCACCAGATCTTGATTTTTCATATATAAATGTAACTAATGTATCTCCCTCGTGAAGGATTTCCCCATAATGACCATGAACCGTTGCTCCTGGAGTAGCCAAATAGGGCTTGGCTGATCTTATTACTAAGTAGTCAACATGAACAATTAGAACTTGACCAGATTTTTTCTGTGATCCGTATTTGAATAGACATACATTTTCACAAAAAAATTGTCCAAGGCTAATAATTGTGGACGTCTCATCACAATAATCGTGGTGGAGAAAACGCCAATTTAAATCGAATGGATTCAAAATGATGTTACTGCACGGATCGGGATTAGAAATCCCCCTATTTTCGTCTATTAAAAAATATTGAAGTACTTGGAAAGTCTGACTAAATTTGTTAAGTAACAAATATTTCTTTAACAAAATCTGATTATAAGTTATTAAATGGTAAGATGAATAAAAATTTGCAATCTTGAGTACTACTGTACCTAAGGGGCCTAACGAATTCCTAATTGGAATTATAGGATCCGCTTTAATTGATTCTTTTGTCGCATTGTTATATTTCAAACCATTGAATGGACCAATTCGAGAATAGTTGGATGATAACAAAATTTTCAAAGATTGGCATTCCTTATTTTGATTCAACAACGTACCACTAGTTCCTTTATGTTTGGTAAGTGATTGAATCTTTGCCT